TACGAAGCGGTGGGAACGATGTAACCTGTGAATGCAAAAGATTTTATTGAACAAATGAATCTTACTGATTCACTAATCGGGATGGCGAAATGAACCGGAAATCAATGACTGAAATAGAGATTGCAAGAGTAAATATTCGCCCGCGAAAACTTTCTTTTTTTTGGATAAAGGACAAAAGAAAATCAAGATTTATTAGCACATTAGAAACATTTTTTTTTTAGAAAAATGTTCTAATATCTACTAATATCTTATCTATTCAAATATCTATTCAAATTAATTGAAATTCAATTTTGAATCCTTTTAGTCGCGAGGAGCTGGATGAGAAGAAACTCTCACGTCCAGTTCTGTAGTAGAGATGGAATTCTGAAACAACCATCAACTATAACCCCAAAAGAACTAGATTCCGTAAACAACATAGAGGAAGAATGAAGGGAATATCTTATCGAGGTAATCATATTTGTTTCGGTAAATATGCTCTTCAGGCACTTGAACCTGCTTGGATCACATCTAGACAAATCGAAGCAGGTCGACGAGCAATGACACGAAATGCACGCCGTGGTGGAAAAATATGGGTCCGTATATTTCCAGACAAACCAGTTACAGTAAGACCTGCTGAAACACGTATGGGTTCGGGGAAAGGATCCCCTGAATATTGGGTAGCTGTTGTTAAACCGGGGCGAATACTATATGAAATGGGTGGAGTAACCGAAAATATAGCTAGAAGGGCTATTTTAATAGCAGCATCTAAAATGCCTATACGAACTCAATTTATTATTTCGGGATAAAAATGTAGAACCGACAGAGATGAATCTTAGGGATGAAACAAAAACGCAGGTTTCTTTTTTTGGACAAACAATATTTCTTTTATTTTCTTCATCCTTTGCATTGGAAGAATAAAAAAAAATTTGATATGATTCAACCTCAGACCCATTTAAATGTAGCGGATAACAGCGGGGCTCGAGAATTGATGTGTATTCGAATCATAGGAGCTAGTAATCGTCGATATGCTCATATTGGTGACGTTATTGTTGCTGTGATTAAAGAAGCAGTACCAAATATGCCCCTAGAAAAATCAGAAGTAGTGAGAGCTGTAATTGTTCGTACCTGTAAAGAACTAAAACGTGACAGCGGTATGATAATACGATATGATGACAATGCTGCAGTTGTGATTGATCAAGAAGGAAATCCAAAAGGAACTCGAATTTTTGGGGCAATCCCCCGTGAATTGAGACAATTGAATTTTACTAAAATAGTTTCATTAGCTCCCGAGGTATTATAAAATAAAATGAGATCGTGATATCTTTGGGGTATTTGAAAGAAATAGATTAAGAACTAGATTAATTCGTAGATTGTGTCTCACGCATATACCTTGCAAAATTCCTATTCATAAATCAATAAAAAAAAAAAAAAAAAGAAAAACATGTTGATTATATCCAATTTTGAGACACCAATAATTTTAGTTCATCATGGGTAGAGACACTATTGCTGAGATAATAACCTCTATACGAAATGCTGATATGGATAGAAAAAGAGTTGTTCGCATAGCATCTACTAATATTACCGAAAATATTGTTAAAATACTTTTCCGAGAGGGTTTTATCGAAAACGTCAGAAAACATCGAGAAAAAAACAAATATTTTTTGGTTTTAACCCTTCGACATAGAAGGAATGGGAAAAGACCCTATAGAAATTTTTTAAATTTAAAACGGATCAGTAGACCCGGTTTACGAATCTATTCTAACTCTCAACGAATTCCTAGAATTTTAGGTGGGATGGGAATTGTAATTCTTTCTACTTCTCGGGGTATAATGACAGACCGGGAGGCTCGACTAGAACGAATCGGTGGAGAAATTTTGTGTTATATATGGTAATCCATTTAATATCCAAATGGGATCCGAAACCTCTTCCTATTTGTAAAAAAAAAAAGAAAGGGGGTGAGTTGTCTAATATCGTCTTTCCTCCATTAATTGATACTTCAGGGGGGCTTTACCTGAAATGAAAGAACAAAAATGGATTCATGAAGGTTTAATTACTGAATCGCTTCCCAATGGCATGTTCCGAGTTCGGTTAGATAATGAAGATCTGATTCTAGGTTACGTTTCAGGAAAGATCCGACGTAGTTTTATACGGATACTGCCAGGAGATAAAGTCAAAATTGAAGTAAGTCGTTATGATTCAACCAGAGGACGTATAATTTATCGACTCCGAAACAAGGATTCGAAAGATTAGGTCATTTTTATTCGATACGATTCGAGATGCAAAATTTCAAGAAACTTATTTTCTACCAAAAAAGAATTAAGATAAGGAATGACAAATATGAAAATAAGAGCTTCCGTTCGAAAAATTTGTGAAAAATGTCGACTAATCCGTAGGCGGGGGCGCATTATAGTAATTTGTTCCAACCCGAGACATAAACAAAGACAAGGATAATCAGACCCACTAAAGGGCTCAATGTACAAATAAGAAATCTGTTTTGACATAAAATGGATATATCCATATA